TAAAACTTTATTTGTGAAAAAATTTTTGTTAACCTATAATTAAAGTGTATTTTAAAAAAATTTTTTTTTTTTTTCAAAAATTGGATGTCAAGAAATTTCTAATAGAGAAATTTTCAATTTTGAGTTTTTTTATTTTTTCTTTTAAAATAAAAATTATATTAATATATACCTAATCAGTTTATATATTTATATAAGCTATTTATTATAATATAAGGATCTATAATTTTTATCCTATATTAATAAAATCTTAGCTGAGCGATATAATTTTTAGTAAATTATTAATGGGGAAAAAAATTAAGGATATATAAGAAATTTATCATAGTATTATTCTTAAGCTATATTATTATTAGTATATAAATGTATTAAATATATATTTCTATTTTATTATTAATAATATAATAAATATTTATATATATATAACAATTTATTAATTATATAAATATAATAATTACATATTAATATAATTAATATATATATATATAAATATAATTGTTATATATATATAAATATTTATTATATTATTAATATATAAATTTGTTATTGAAAATAACAATTCTTGAAAAAAAAAAAAAAGGTTTCTTTTTTCTATATTCATTCAGTTTTTATTGAATAAATAATAAATATAAAATTAAATAGTTATTTTATTTATATTTAAATAGAATAATTTATTAATTAATAAATAATATTATATGTTTATTAATTAAATTGTTGTTATAAAAGTTTTATTTTTGTAGGAAAATTTAGATTAAATTTAAATTGAAATTTTAGAACAAGAAGATTGAGCTTATAAGATTGGGGGGTCTTTAGGCGGTTGACGGTTTTATATAGTAAATTGAAATTTTAGAACAAGAAGATTGAGCTTATAAGATTGGGGGGTCTTTAGGCGGTTGACGGTTTTATATAGTAAATTGAAATTTTAGAACAAGAAGATTGAGCTTATAAGATTGGGGGGTCTTTAGGCGGTTGACGGTTTTATATAGTAAATTGAAATTTTAGAACAAGAAGATTGAGCTTATAAGATTGGGGAAAATTTTATAGGTAGATCGAATTTATAGGGGGGAGTATCGTTAAATACGTGAGTTAATTTGTAAAATTCATGAATAAAAGTTTTATTTTTGTAGGAAAATTTAGATTAAATTTAAATTGAAATTTTAGAACAAGAAGATTGAGCTTATAAGATTGGGGGGTCTTTAGGCGGTTGACGGTTTTATATAGTAAATTGAAATTTTAGAACAAGAAGATTGAGCTTATAAGATTGGGGGGTCTTTAGGCGGTTGACGGTTTTATATAGTAAATTGAAATTTTAGAACAAGAAGATTGAGCTTATAAGATTGGGGAAAATTTTATAGGTAGATCGAATTTATAGGGGGGAGTATCGTTAAATACGTGAGTTAATTTGTAAAATTCATGAATAAAAGTTTTATTTTTGTTTTAAAAGTTGGATTAAATTTTATATTTATATGTAAATTTTTGTGTAATTAATATAAATTATTTTAATAATAATTTAATTATTTTTTCAGATCGCAGTAAATTGGATTATAAATTAATGAAAATTAGATTTAGGGAAAATTTTTAGTATTAACAAAATTTGTGCCAGCAGTTGCGGTTACACAAATAATACAATTTAATTTTTTTTAGTATTAATATATTTATAATAAAAATTTTAATAAAAAATTTATTAGGTGAAATTTTAAATTTTTTAAAAAATTAAAAATTAATAATTAATTAATAAATTTGTAAATAAACTAGGATTAGATACCCTATTATTTTAAATGTAAATTTTTATCTAGATTAGTATTTGTTATGTTCATGAAAATTAAAAAATTTGGCGGTTTTTTAGTCTATTCAGAGGAACCTGTCCTATAAATGATGATCCACGATTTACTTAACCTTTATTAATAGTTTGTATATCGTCGTAGTTTGAATATTTTAGGAGAAATTTAATATTCAAAATTTTATTTATAAAAATAAATCAGATCAAGGTATAGTTTATATAAAGGTAGAGATGGGTTACATTAATATGAATTTAGGATTTTTAATTGAAAATTAAAAAGAATAAGGATTTGAAAGTAATTTTATTTAAATTTTTAAAATGATTTTAGCTCTAAAAAATGTACATATCGCCCGTCGCTTTCATTTTAAAGTGAAATAAGTCGTAACAAAGTAGGCTTACTGGAAAGTGAGCCTAGAAAGTCAAATTAGAGCTTGATATAAAGTATTTTATTTACATTAAAAAGTTAATTGTGGGAATCAATTTAATTTGATGTAAAATATTATTTAATTTGAATTTTTATTAATAAATTAATAAAAAAAATTATTTTTAAGTATAAATAAGAAAAAATTATTTTTAATTATAGATAATTAGTATTGAAATAGAAATATTAATATATAGAAAAAAGAAAAATTATATTTTGTACCTTGTGTATCAGGGTTTATTAAATAAAATAAAAATTATATTTTCTCGAATTTAAAAGAGCTAAAATTATAATTATTTTATTGTAAAATAAATATTTAAAATTTAATTTTAGTAATGAAATGTTATTCGTTTTTAATATATCTAGTTATTTAAGAAAAAAATTTAATTTTTTTATTAAAAATAATTATTTAATTTTTTAAATTTTTATTAATAATAATTTATTTATAAGGGGATAAGCTTTTATAAAAAATATTTATAAGTAATTGATTAAATAAAATTTATAGGATTAGTAGTGTTCATTAAAAAAATAATGTTATAATTAATTTTGTTAAATTAATATTTATATAAATTTTAAATATTTTATTAAATTATAAATTAAAATTTATATTTTTTAGTAATAATGATAAAATTAGTAAAAATTTATTTAAAATATATTTTTTATTAAGATTAATTAAAGGAATTCGGCAAAAAATTTTTCACCTGTTTATTAAAAACATGGCCTTTTGATTATAATTTAAGGTCTAACCTGCCCACTGAGGGGTTAAAGGGCCGCGGTATTTTGACCGTGCTAAGGTAGCATAATCATTAGTTTTTTAATTGGAAGCTGGAATGAATGGTTGGATGAAATAATAACTGTCTCTAATTAATATAAATTGAATTTTATTTTTAAGTAAAAAAGCTTAAATAAATTTAAAAGACGAGAAGACCCTATAGAGTTTGATAAAATTTTATTTTTAAATTTTTAGAATTATAATTTTATTAAGAAAATTTTATTTAATTGGGGCGATTGAAAAATTTGATAAACTTTTTTTATATTTTTACATTATTAAATGAAAATTTGATCCATAAATTATGATTATAAGATTAAATTACCTTAGGGATAACAGCGTAATTTTTTTTGAGAGTTCAAATCGAAAAAAAAGTTTGCGACCTCGATGTTGGATTAAGATTAATTTTTGGTGTAGAAGCTAAGAATTTTAGGTCTGTTCGACCTTTGAAATTTTACATGATCTGAGTTTAAACCGGCGTGAGCCAGGTTGGTTTCTATCTTTAAATAATAGGTATATTTTAGTACGAAAGGACCAAGTATATAATAAATTATTTCTAAATTGAATATAATTACTATTTTGGCAGATTAGTGCAATTAATTTAGAATTAATAAATGTAAATTATTTACAGATAGTACTTGATATTAATAGATTTAATTTTAATTTTTATTTCTAGATTATTTTTAATTATTTTTGTTCTTATTGGAGTAGCCTTTTTAACTTTAATAGAACGTAAAGTATTAGGTTATATTCAAATTCGTAAAGGTCCAAATAAGGTAGGATTTTTAGGTTTGATTCAACCTTTTAGAGATGCAATTAAATTATTTTCTAAAGAACAGACTTATCCATTTATATCAAATTTAAATTTATATTATTTTTCTCCAGTAATAAATTTATTTTTAGCTTTAATACTTTGATTTTGTATTCCTTTTTTTAGAATAAATTTAAGATTTAATTTATCATTTTTATATTTTTTAAGTGTTAGAAGATTAAGAGTTTACACTGTAATATTAGCTGGCTGATCTTCTAATTCTAATTATTCTTTATTGGGAAGTTTACGGGCTGTAGCTCAAACAATTTCTTATGAGGTAAGGTTAGCTTTAATTTTAATATCTTTTTTATTTATAATTTTAAGATTGAATATTTTAGATTTAATAAAATATCAAAAATATAGTTGATTTTTATTAATATTATTACCTTTATGTTTTATGTGATTAGTTTCTAGATTAGCAGAAACGAATCGTACTCCTTTTGATTTTGCTGAAGGTGAATCAGAATTAGTTTCAGGGTTTAATGTTGAATATAGGAGAGGTGGATTTGCAATAATTTTTTTGGCTGAATATGCTAGAATTTTATTTATAAGATTTCTTTGTTGTATGTTATTTTTGGGCGGGGATTTAATAAATTTTCTTTTTTTTTTAAAAGTTAGATTAATTAGATTTGTTTGAATTTGAGTTCGTGGTACTTTACCTCGTTATCGATATGATAAATTAATATATTTAGCATGAAAAATTTATTTACCTGTTTCATTGAATTATTTATTATTATTTTTTAGAATAAAAATTTTTATTTTTATTCTATTACTTTAGTTAATAAAATTTAGTATAAGTTAATAGATATTAGTATCTTTCTTATATTTTCAAAATATATGCTTATACAAGCTCATTAACTTATTTAAATAAAATTTTATCTTGAATAGAGGCAATAATAGGATTAATAAAAAAATAAAAAAAATAAATAATTGTTAAAATTTGTCCTACTATAATATATGGGTCTTCGACTGGTCGAGCGCCAATTCAGGTCAATAAAATAATAATTGTAAATAGAGATCAAAATAATAATTTATTAAAAGGATAAAATTGAGTTCTTAATATTTTTTTTTTATTAGAAAATGGAAGAGTGTATAAAATAGCAATTGATATTACTAAAGCAATTACTCCCCCTAATTTATTAGGAATAGATCGTAAAATAGCATAAGCGAATAGAAAATATCATTCTGGCTGAATATGAACAGGTGTAACTAAAGGATTAGCAGGAATAAAATTATCTGGATCTCCAAGAAGATATGGATTTCTTAATGTTAAAATTATTAGTATTATGGATAGAATTAAGGCACCTACAATATCTTTATAAGAAAAATAGGGATGAAAGGGAATTTTATCATTATTACTTTGTGTTCCTATAGGATTATTTGATCCTGTTTGGTGGAGAAATAAAAGATGAATTATTACTAATGCAGAAACGATAAAAGGGCATAAAAAGTGAAAGGTAAAAAATCGAGTTAAAGTTGCATTATCTACTGCAAATCCTCCCCAGACTCATTGAACAATGGTTGTTCCTAAGTAAGGGATAGCAGATAATAGATTTGTAATAACAGTTGCCCCTCAAAATGATATTTGTCCTCAAGGTAAAACATATCCTAAGAAAGCTGTAGCTATAACAATAAAGAAGATTGTTACACCAATTAATCATGTTTCTTTTAAATTATAAGATCTGTAATAAATTCCTCGGCCAATATGAATATAAAGACAAATAAAGAAAAAAGATGCACCATTTGCGTGTAAAGTTCGAATTAGTCAGCCATAATTTACATCACGGCAAATATGAGCTACTCTATTAAATGCTAATTCTACATTAGGACAATAATGTATGGCTAAAAATAAACCAGTAATGATTTGGATTCCTAGACATAAACCAAGAAGTGATCCAAAATTTCATATAGTTGAAATATTAGAGGGTGAAGGTAAATCAATTAATGAATTGTTAATAATTATTAATATAGGTGATTCTTTTCGAATAGGTATTTTCATTATAAATTTTGTCGTAAAGGGCCAGATTTGATATTAGTAATTTTTACTACTATAATTAAAGTAATTAATAAATAAATAATTATAAAAAAAAAAATTAAATTTATTGGTCATCTTAAAAATTTATTTATAGAAAATTTATAATTATAAGTTAAATTTTGATTAATTAATCTATTAATTAAATTTAAATTAAAATAATAGGAGTCAATAAATAATAAAATTATAATTATTAAAGATATTAATATTATTGCTAATAGAAGAATTTTATAGGAAAATTTAAATTTTTCATTAGAAGCTACTCTTGTTATATAAATGAATAAAATTAGTATTCCCCCAATTATTACTAAAAAGATAATATATGAAAATCAAAAATTATAGTTTCTTAGACCAGTAATTAGAGCAATTAGGATAGTTTGTATTAAAAGAATTATTCCTAGAGAAAGAGGATGTGATAAAAATAAGAAGGTTAATCTTAAAATTATGGAAATTCTAATAAAAATTAATGATATTTCAAGAAATAGTTTAATAAAATATTAATTTTGGAGATTAAAGATAAGAAAATTTCTTTTTCTTGATGTTTTAAAAGGTTATCTTATTGCTGATTTACAAGATCAGTATTTTATATTAAATTATTAAAACTAATGTTAATTTATATTTATGTATCAATTTTTCTTAGATTATCAGGAATAATTATATTTTCATTGAATCGTAAACATTTATTAGTAATATTATTAAGTTTAGAATTTATTATAGTATCATTATACTTTAATATCTTAATCTATTTATCTGAATTGAATTATGAATTTTTTTTTTCTATAATTTTTTTGACTATAAGAGTATGCGAAGGGGCATTAGGGTTAGCTATTTTAGTTTTAATAATTCGAGTGCATGGTAATGATTATATTTTAAGTTTTTCTACTTTATGATAAAATTTTTTTTTATATTATTGATATTAATTCCTTTATGTTTTATTTCAGAGTTTTGATTAGTTCAAATTATATTTTTTATTATAAGATTTTTATTTTTATTAAATATTTCTATAAATTATTTATGAGTAAATATTTCTTATTTTTTAGGTAATGATATATTATCTTTTTCTTTAATTATATTAAGATTTTGAATTTGTAGTTTAATAATTTTAGCTAGGGAAAAGATTTTTAAATTAAATAATTTTAGGAATTTATTTTTATTTATTATAGTAAATTTGATATTAGCTTTATATTTAGCTTTTTCTTCTATGAATTTATTTATTTTTTATTTATTTTTTGAAATTAGATTGATTCCTACTTTTATTTTAATTATTGGTTGAGGGTATCAGCCAGAGCGAATTGAAGCTGGTATTTATCTATTATTTTATACTTTATTAGTTTCATTGCCAATAATAATTTCTATTTTTTATTATTATGAAAAATTTTTTAGATTAGATTTTTATTTTATAAAAAATGATTTAAATAATTTTTTTATTTATTTATGTATAAATTTTGTTTTTTTTGTTAAAATACCAATATTTTTTGTTCATTTATGATTGCCTAAGGCTCATGTAGAAGCTCCAGTAGCAGGTTCAATAATTTTAGCTGGAATTATATTAAAATTAGGGGGATATGGTTTATTACGTTTAATAAATTTATTTTTAACAATTGGAATAAAATTTAATTTTATTTTCATTATTATTAGATTAGTAGGGGGATTTTTTATTTCTTTATTATGTTTACGCCAAAGTGATATTAAATCTTTAATTGCTTATTCTTCAGTAGCTCATATGGGGTTAGTATTGGGTGGAATTATAACATTAAATATTTGAGGCTTTTGAGGAGCTTTAGTTATAATATTAGCTCATGGGTTGTGTTCATCGGGATTATTTTGTTTGGCCAATATTACTTATGAGCGAATATTGAGGCGAAGTTTATATTTAAATAAAGGTTTAATAAATATATTTCCTAGATTATCTTTATGATGATTTTTATTTAGAGCTTCAAATATAGCTGCACCTCCTTCTTTAAATTTATTAGGAGAAATTATTTTGATTAATAGATTAGTTAGGTATAGAAAATTTTTAATAATTTTTTTAGTTTTAATTTCTTTTTTTAGAGCAGCATATTCTTTATTTTTATATGCTTATTCTCAACATGGTACAGTTTATTCAGGTATATATAGAATATACAGAGGATCATTTCGAGAATATTTATTATTATTTTTACATTGATTTCCTTTAAATCTTTTAGTATTAAAGAGAGAATATTTTACTTTATGAATTTATTCAAATAGTTTAATAAAAAATACTAATTTGTGATATTAGAGTTATAAGTTTTATTTTGGATAATAACAATATGTAAAATTTATTCTAGAACATTAGGAGTTATATCTATAATTATATTTATTTTTAGAGTTAAATTTTTAGTTCAAGATTTTAGAATAATTATTGAATATTCTTTAATTAATTTAAATTCTTCTATTATTATAATAACAATTTTATTAGATTGAATATCTTTATTATTTATGAGATTTGTATTATTTATTTCATCTCTTGTAATTTTTTATAGGGAGGAATATATAGAAGGAGACAAAAGATTGAATCGGTTTATTTTATTAGTAGTAATATTTGTTTTATCTATAATATTATTAATTATTAGACCTAATTTAATTTCTATTTTATTAGGCTGAGATGGATTGGGATTAGTATCTTATTGTTTAGTTATTTATTATCAGAATAATAAAAGATATAATGCTGGAATATTAACTGCTTTATCAAATCGTATTGGGGATGTGGCATTATTAATATCTATTGCATGAATATTAAATTTTGGTAGTTGAAGTTTTATTTATTATTTAGATTTTTTAAAATCAAATAAAATTATAGAATTAATTTCTATTTTAGTAGTTTTAGCTGCTATAACTAAAAGAGCACAAATTCCTTTTTCTTCTTGATTACCTGCTGCTATAGCTGCTCCTACTCCAGTTTCTTCTTTAGTTCATTCTTCTACTTTAGTAACAGCGGGTGTATATTTATTAATTCGATTTAATTTTGTTTTTAGAGATACTATTAAAATATGATTTTTATTAATTGCAAGATTAACAATATTTATATCAGGATTAGGGGCTAATTTTGAATTTGATTTAAAAAAAATTATTGCCCTATCCACATTAAGTCAGTTAGGGTTAATAATAAGAATTTTAGTTTTAGGAAGTTATGAATTAGCCTTTTTTCATCTTTTAACTCATGCTTTATTTAAAGCTTTATTATTTATATGTGCTGGAGTAATTATTCATAGAATAAATAATTGTCAAGATATTCGTTATATAGGAAATTTAATTAATCAGATACCATTAGTATGTTCATTTTTTAATATTTGTAATTTTTCTTTATGTGGTCTACCATTTTTATCTGGGTTTTATTCTAAAGATTTAATTGTTGAAATTATATCTATAAGAATTTTAAATATATTAATTTATTTATTATTTTATATTTCTGTTGGTTTAACTGTTTGTTACAGGTTTCGTTTAAGTTATTATAGATTAAGAGGAACAATAAATTTTATTAGTTTAAATTGTTTAGGTGAAACAAAAAGATTTATAATTAAGGGAATAAGAGGATTAATTTTTTTAGTAGTATTTAGGGGGAGGATGTTAAGTTGATTAATTTTTCCTTTTCCTTATTTTATTTGTTTACCTTTATTATTAAAATTAATAACTCTTTTAATAGTTTTTTTAGGTATTTATATTGGTTATGAATTAGCAAAATTTAAAATTAGTTATAATTTAAAATCTTTAAAATTTTTAACTTTAAGAAGATTTTTAAGAATAATATGAAATATACCTGTAATTTCTACTTTAGGGATTAATTATTATCCAATTTATTGAGGAAATATTTATTTAAAAATATTTGATCAGGGTTGAAGAGAATATTATGGAGGTCAAAATTTAAGATTAAGTTTAAAATTTCTTGCTCAAATTTTTCAATTTATTTCATCAAATCATTTAAAAATTTATTTTATATTAATAATTATTTGATTAATTTTTATTATTATTTTTTTTTACTTAAATAGCTTATTTAGAGCATAATATTGAAGATATTAAGGAAATAGTTATATTTTTAAGTAATTTATAAGATAAATCTAATTTTACAGTGAAAATGTAATGTTTTAATTAAACTATATAAATAGAAATATAAACGAAATTTCATCGCTTAAAATTTAAGTTAGAAGCTTAATTTTGAATTACATATTTCCTTAATTGGGAGTAATTTCCAATTATATCATTAACAGTGATAAACCTCTATTTTGGTTTCAATTAAAATAAGGGTGATTACACCAAATTTTTAGGTCGAAACTAAATGCAATAATTGCTTCTTATTATAGATAAATTGATGAATCAATACTTTTTAAGTGCAAATTAAATGTTATAATTAACTATTATCCTAATATATTCAATCTAAGGCTCCTTGATTTCATTCATGAAAAAGACCAATAATTAAAATTATAATAAAAAATCTAGTAATTATTATATAATTAAAAATATTAGAAATATTTAAAGTTATAATTAATGGAAATAGTAAGGTAATTTCTACATCAAAAATAAGAAAGATTACTGCAATTAAAAAAAATTGAAGAGAAAAAGGTAAACGAGCGGGATTTTTAGGATCAAATCCACATTCAAAGGGGGATCTTTTTTCTCGATCTGAAAATCTTTTTTTAGAAATTAAATTTAATAAAATAACTAAAAGAATATTAATAATTAAGATTATTAGCGTTAAAAAAATAATTGTGATTATTTATACTAGTATACTAGATTTTTTGATTGGAAGTCAAATATAATAATTATATTATATAAATATCTACCTCATCAGTAAATAGAAATATATAAGAAAAGTCAAACTACATCTACAAAGTGTCAATATCATGCTGCAGCTTCAAATCCAAAATGGTGGATATAACTAAAATGATTTAATCAATGACGAATCAAACAAACTAATAAAAATGTTGATCCAATAATTACATGTAATCCGTGAAATCCTGTAGCTATAAAGAATGATGATCCATAAACAGAATCAGCAATAGTGAAAGGAGCTTCAATATATTCATATGCTTGTAATATAGTAAAATAAATTCCTAGAATTACAGTTAAAATTAATCCTTGAAGAGCTTGGTTATAGTTATTTTCTATTAATCCATGATGTGCTCATGTAACGGTTAATCCAGAAGTTAATAAAATTAATGTATTTAATAGAGGAATTTCGAGTGGATTAAATGTTTGGATTCCCTTAGGGGGTCAGATTATTCCTAATTCAATACTAGGTGATAAAGATCTATGGAAAAATCTTCAAAAAAAAGAAATGAAAAAAAAAATTTCTGAAGTAATAAATAAAATTATTCCTCATCGTAATCCTAGAGTTACTTTATGGGTATGATGGCCTTGAAATGTTCTTTCTCGTGTAATATCACGTCATCATTGTAATATAACTAAAAGCATAATTGTAAATCCTAAAAATAATAATTTAGGGTCATAAAAATGAAATCATTTAATTAAACCTATTATAGTTGTTATAGCTCCTAAAGCACCTAAAAGAGGTCAGGGGCTTACATCAACAAGGTGGAATGGGTGATTTTTATGTAAATTCATTAATTTACTTCTCTTGAATATAAAGTTCTTAAAATAGCAAATACATATGATTGAATAATAGAAACTGCTGATTCTAAGACTAATAAAAGAATTTGAATAATAATAAGAAAATTAATTATTAATAATCTTATTATTGGGCCTGTATTTCCCAGTAAAGTTATTAATAAATGTCCAGCAATTATGTTGGCTGATAATCGAACAGCTAAAGTTCCTGGTCGAATAATATTTCTAATTGTTTCAATACATACTATGAATGGTATTAAAATAGGTGGAGTTCCTCTAGGAACTAAGTGTGCAAATATGTGAATTGTATTATTAATTCATCCGTATAATATAAATGTTAATCATAGAGGAAGAGCTAAAGTTAAAGTTAAAGTTATATGACTTGTTCTAGTAAAAATATAGGGGAATAATCCCAAGAAATTATTAAATAAAATTAATGAAAAAAGACTAATGAAAATTAAAGTTCTTCCTTGTGTTTTATTAAATCCTAATAAAATTTTGAATTCTTTATGTAAAATTAAGATAATTTTAGTTCAAATTATATTTAATCGAGAAGGGATAAGTCAAAACGATATAGGAATAATTATTAATCCTATTATTGTTCTTATTCAATTTAAAGATAAATTAAAATTTGTTGTAGGGTCAAAAGAAGAAAATAAATTTGCTATCATTTTCAATTATACGATAAATAATTTTTAGTTTTTTTTAAATTTTTAATATTATAATTAAAAGTATAAAAATTTATAATATTAAAAATTAAATAAATTAATAAAAAAAATATAAATAAAATTAATCAATTTAATGGAGCTATTTGAGGAATTAAAAATTATTACAATGTAATAATTTTAGCTTGACAAGCTAATGTTATAAATTAACTAAATTTTTCATTAGAAGTAAATTTATTACTATAGTATGGATTAAAATTCCATTGCTTATTTTCGGCCATCTAATGAAATTTCTATATTTTTAGAAATTCAATTAATAAAATATTTAGGAGAAATTCTTTCAATCACAATTGGTATAAAGCTATGATTTGCTCCGCAAATTTCTGAGCATTGCCCATAAAATAAACCTGTTCGATTAGCAGAAAATCTAATTTGATTAAGACGTCCTGGAGTAGCATCAATTTTTACTCCTAACGCGGGAATGGTTCAAGAATGAATTACGTCTGCTGCAGTAACTAAACAACGAATTTGTGTTTCGAATGGGATAATTGTTCGATTATCAACATCTAATAGACGAAAATGGTAGGATTTTATTGAATCGATAGGAATTATATAAGCATCAAATTCAATATTTTTAAAATCAGAGTATTCATAAGATCAATATCATTGATGTCCAATTGTTTTAATAGTTAGGGCAGGATTATTAATTTCATCTAAAATATAAATTAAACGTAATGAAGGCAGGGCAATAAAAATTAAAGTAATAGTTGGAAGAATAGTTCAAATAATTTCAATTAATTGCCCTTCAAGTAAAAATCGATAAGAAAATTTATTAAAAAATAAAGAAATTATTAGTTGTCCAACTAATATAGTAATAATAACTAAAATTATTAAAGTATGATCATGAAAGAAAGATAATTGTTCTATTAAGGGAGAAGCACTATCTTGAAGAAGAAGAGTTTTTCATGTAGCAATTTCTAAAAAAAGGTTAAACTTTATATTTGGGGTTTAAATCCAGCGCACTAATCTGCCATATTAGAAATTTTCAGTTAAGATAGGTAATTCAGAATATCTATGTTCAGCAGGCGGAAGGTATTGTATTCATTCAATTGAAGTAATTATATTTATAGTTGCTAATCTTTTTCGGTGAACAGCTAGACCCTCTCAAAAAATATAAAGTAATAATATTATTCTAACCAAAGAAATTATTGAACCAATAGAAGAAACTACGTTCCATAAAGTAAATGCATCGGGATAATCTGAATATCGACGAGGTATTCCCCTTAATCCTAGAAAATGTTGGGGAAAAAATGTTAAATTTACTCCAATAAATATTATAAAAAATTGAATTTTTAAAAATTTTGTATGTAATGTTAAACCAGTAAATAAAGAAAATCATTGTACAATTCCTGCTATAATGGCAAATACAGCTCCTATTGAAAGAACATAGTGAAAATGGGCTACTACATAATATGTATCATGAAGAATAATGTCGATTGAAGAATTTGCTAAAACTACTCCTGTCAATCCTCCTACTGTAAATAAAAATACAAAACCAAAGGCTCATAAAGAAACTGGAGTATATAAGATTTGTGTACCATGGAATGTTGCTAATCATCTAAAGACTTTAATACCAGTTGGAATAGCAATAATTATTGTGGCTGATGTAAAATATGCCCGAGTATCAACATCTATTCCTACAGTAAATATATGATGTGCTCATACTACAAATCCTAATAATCCAATAGCTATTATTGCATAAATTATACCTAATGTTCCAAAGGCTTCTTTTTTTCCTCTTTCTTGTCTAATAATATGAGAAATTATCCCAAAACCTGGAAGAATTAAAATGTAAACTTCTGGATGTCCAAAAAATCAAAATAAATGTTGGTATAGAATTGGATCACCTCCTCCGGCAGGATCAAAAAATGATGTATTTAAATTTCGGTCTGTCAGTAATATAGTAATAGCTCCAGCTAAAACAGGTAAAGATAAAAGAAGTAAAATAGCAGTAATTTTTACTGCTCATACAAATAAAGGTAAACGATCTATATTTAGTCCTTTGGGGCGTATATTAATTACTGTAGTAATAAAATTAACTGCTCCTAAAATTGAGGAGATTCCTGCTAAATGTAATCTAAAAATTGCTAAATCAACAGAAGATCCTCTATGAGCTACATTTGCTGCTAAGGGAGGATATACAGTTCATCCAGTTCCAGCTCCATTTTCTACAATTCTTCTTATGATTAATAATGTTAGTGAAGGTGGTAATAATCAAAATCTTATATTATTTATTCGGGGGAAAGCTATATCTGGGGCTCCTAATATTAAAGGAACCAATCAATTTCCAAATCCACCAATTATAATTGGTATAACTATAAAAAAAATTATAATGAAAGCATGAGCTGTAACAATAACATTGTAAATCTGGTCATCTCCAATTAAAGATCCAGGGGTTCCTAATTCTGAACGAATTAATAATCTTAGAGATGTACCAACTATTCCTGCTCATGCACCAAAAATGAAATATAAAGTTCCAATATCTTTATGGTTAGTTGAAAATAATCATTTGTTCGGTATAATGGCTGAGTTTAGGCAGTAAACTGTAAATTTACTAACGAAATTATTATTTCTTTTACCAAGTCTTATATTCAAATATGATCTTAAATTGCAAATTTAAAGGTGACATAAGTCTAAGGCTGAGAGAATTTTATTTCTATTTTCAACTTTGAAGGTTAATAGTTTGCTTAACTTAAATCCTTAAATATAATTAAAAATTAAGGTACAAAATAATAATCCTCTTAAAGAAATAAAATTAATTAAAAAAATTTTAAAATTTAATTTTTTATTGGAAAAAATTAAAGTTTCTCTTGAATTAAATATTAAAGAAGAAAATCTAATTCGAAGATAAAAAAATAAAGTAATTAATGTAAATGTAATTAATATTAATCTTAAAAAATAAAATTTTCTTAAAATTAAATTATTGATTACTAATCATTTAGGGAAAAAGCCTAAAAAGGGTGGTAAACCGCCCAAAGACAAAAAATTTAAAATAAAAGATAATTTTATTAATTTTAAAGAATTTAAAGATAAATATAATTGATTTAAATAAAAAATTTGAAATTCTTTTAGAATAATTACAATATTTAAAGAAATAATTCTATAAATTAAGAAATAAACTATTCAAATAGATTGTGAATATAATATTCTAGCTAATATTCATCTAATATGATTAATAGAAGAATAAGCTAAAATTTTTCGTAATCTAATTTGATTTAAGCCTAAAATACCGCTAATAATAGTAGAAGAAAGAATAATTATTAAAATAAAAGTTCTTAACTGATAATTATAGAAAATTAATACTATTGGGGCAATTTTTTGTCAAGTTAATATGATTAAGCTTATATTTCAATTTAGTCCATCCATTACCTCGGGGAATCAAGCATGGAAGGGGGCGGCTCCTATTTTGGTTAATAAAGCTGAATTTATAATAATTGACAAAATTTGGAAATTATCAAAAAAAAATTCTTTTAAATTTAATGATAAAATAATGGCTAATAAAAGAATTCTTGAAGCTAATGATTGAGTTATAAAATATTTTAATGCAGATTCTGCCGGATAAAAATTTTCTGAATCTTTCAATAGGGGGATAATTGAAAGAAGATTGATTTCTAATCCCATTCATATTCTAAATCAAGAATATGAAGAAATGGCAATTAAAGTGCCAAAAATTATAGAAATAAAAAATATAATTTTATATAAATTTATAATTAAAAAGAGAGAGATTGAAGCTCTCATAGATGGGGTATGAACCCAGTAGCTTAATTAGCTTATCTTTTTCTACATTTTAATATATGAGGTATATAGATTTTTGATATCTAAAGAATTAGTTTAATCCTATTAAATGTAATAATGAAGGCGAATATTCACTTTATTAATTCTATCAAAATTACCCTTTACTCAGGCACTTCATT